ATACTACGAGTGAAAGGGAAAATGTAAAAACTACCATTAAAGCAGCCCAAGCGAGACTTACTATATCCATGTGAATTATGTCCCCTATCTCTATGAATATGAAGGAATTATTCCATTATTGTTTACTAATAATAGTGGAATCACTGGTGCAGAGTCAAAAAGGGATTCTGACCCAAGACCCTTGATGAAAGACTCCTATAAATCCACGTATAACAAGGTATAACAAGTTCTTATATGATTTCTAGTAGAATCGGGAAACATTAAACAAAATACGCAGTCACACTTTTCTTTGGAAGTATCAAAGGGAATGTTACTAATATGTAGGAATAAGAAGACCCATTCTCCTTTATGCATCCAATCTAATATTGATTGAATGCCCGTGCACTCAGAGACTCTCATGAGTCTGTATACTCTGTATACAAAGTATTTTCTGCCCCTTCCATAACTATTAATTCGATTTTCCGTTTGACTATCCAATCTAATTCAAGACCTGGTAAGTAGACACTCCATTAGTAGTGGAAAGAAATCGGTAACTCTTGATTTGATATGATAGCCTTTCCACTACTAGAATCTTCCCTTTAATCCTAGATGCAAAGATTTACAGCACTTTAAAGAACGGAACCCGCAGTTATTTAGAACAATAAAGTATCAAGAGTCTTTTTCCTACGCCTTGTTTTGCTGTGAAAAATTCGGCGAGTTATACCAGCAAAGCAGAATAAGGGATTTCGAGTCTTGTCTTTTGTTGATCAGGCGACACCCAGATTTGAACTGGGGAAAAAGGATTTGCAGTCCCCCACCTTACCGCTCGGCCATGCCGCCAAAACTATACAAAATAGATGAAAATATTCCCCGTTTGCTTGTTTTGTTTTTGGGGGGTTTACTAAATGTCTTTTTTTTTTATTGTACTTCTATCTGAAACCTCGTGTTCCTTAATTCCTTGCCTAAAAGAAATCCGTCCTCTTTTTTGAAGTGGATCCATCCCTTCAATTGTTTTTCTTCAATTGTTTTTATAGTATCTCAAAACACACAATATCGAAATTCCTCTCTTTTCTATTGATCTATTGACAAACCAAATATGGATTTTCAGTCACACAAGCCAAAATCCAGGACAAATTGGAACCATTAACTATTGACTGGAAAACTCTTGGATTTCAATCTCAAATTGGGTTTCCCTAATGATAAATGATGTAAGAAAAACCAAATTGATACATAACTAATCAGTATTTATTTTTTTCAATAAAAAAAGACTTCTCAATTTCAATTATAACCGCAATTCTGAGTCTATGTAAACCCCAGAACCTAAGTTCTTACAGTTACACAACTATCTTATCGGGTATCTTATCTGTCTATGATGCCTGTCTATAGGGAATTAGCAGGAAATTGCTGTACTGTAATTTATGAAGAGAAAATCGAAATTTTGATAGAGCACGACATGTGCTGTTCCGAATAGAACTATGCAATAAGGTACAATAAGGGGAAGCGATGTATATATAGATAGCTAGATCCGCACGGGTTTAATAAATACAAGCCTTCTTACGCACTTCAATCGTATTCTCAAAATTCTACTAAAAAAAAGAAAAAAGAGTTTTCTGCAAATCATTTTTTGAACAATGGAATCCACGACAAGGTTAAGTGCTAAAAAAACAAACTTTCTATTGTTATATTGTTTCTGATTATTATGTCTTTAGCTCAGCGACTAAATCAAATCCCGAATCCGTTTATTTTTCTGGTATCCAGTCAGATTGGAATATGGAATATCATAATAATGGTATAAATTGAATTACTTTTCTATACAAAACTCCGTAAGTCTAAGTGGAATTTCTCAATTCCTTTCCATTTGTATTTCTCTCTTAGAAATTCCAATTTAATTAAGTCTAAAATTATCTTTTTTCCTCCGTTCATATGTATTTCATATTTCATACATTCCATATATATGGAGTTGGGTAAAATTTCATGTGATTCAGTAAACAGAATCGAAATTCTATCATTGCTAGATCGATTCATATGATTCGATGCAGAAATGGGATTTTTTGATAAATGGGAAATTCAAAATGCTCGGAGATGGAAATGCGGGAATGTCTACAATACCTGGGTTTAATCAGATACAATTTGAAGGATTTTGTAGGTTCATTGATCAGGGCTTAACAGAAGAACTTTCTAAGTTTCCAAAAATTGAAGATACAGATCAAGAAATTGAATTTCAATTATTTGTGGACACATATCAATTGGTAGAACCCTTGATAAAAGAAAGAGATGCTGTATATGAATCACTCACATATTCTTCTGAATTATATGTATCCGCAGGATTAATTTGGAAAAGCAGAGGGGATATGCAAGAACAAACAATTTTTATTGGAAACATTCCTCTAATGAATTCCTTGGGAACTTCTATAGTAAATGGACTATACAGAATTGTGATCAATCAAATATTGCAAAGTCCCGGTATCTATTACCGGTCCGAATTGGACCATAACGGACTTTCGGTCTATGCGGGTACCAT